AAAATATTATAATATTATAATATTAAAAATAAATATGCATATTTTAATAGAATGGAATCTTTGTTTTTGGGTGTTATGCTTTAAAAAGGGATATGTTTACTCACAAGTAGATCTTAAGGTTTTCCTGTTTCCGGGGGGTTTTCAGGAGTGACACTGATCTTAGGAGTTAGGGGGGGTAGGGGGGGTTTTCCCGCCCAAAAAACTTTTGTCTCAGTCCTAGGGTTATGGAATATATATATATATATGTTCTTGAGGTCCTGGGGAAAGTTAATTATGTTATGTTCGTAATGTTAGTTATGTAACTTATCGATAGAATGTCCTTTATAATTAAACGATATTACTATGCAACAGAGAAGTAATACTACCCTCAATTGGTTTATTTCTTACACTCTGAAATGTTAATGAAAAGAAAAATAAGAGAAATACCCCTGGCCCCTGTGGAGAGAATGCTCGGCATGATGAGTAATTTAAGAGTATGGATTAAAGCATTAACTTATGAAAGTATAATATCTAAAATGGGGAGTTAATGAGTCCCATGGCCCTGAAGTAGGAACCAAATGCCAGGAATAGATCAAGTTATGTAACCCTTATTATTTCTGTCTTTAACATCAATAATTTTCATCACAAGGAGATCAACTGATGGTAGGCTCTTATTACATTTACAGTATTTTAAATAAATTGTTATATCTTTTGATTTTACAAATTATGTCGTTTGATTTCATTATTTATTAATCTCATGACCGCTAATTTATTGATATGGTTTACTTATCTATTCTTAAGAGCAGCTACTGTATAAATGTTAGTTGAATGTTTCAAAAAAGTTTATGAATATGTCCGTGTAACCAAATATGGAGTACATACATACATGCGTGTATGTAGCTTGTCGGAGAGTAGTTTAATGTAAAAATCTTGGCCTTGGGAGCCAGGGATGTAGGTTAAAATCCTCCCTCTTCGAGTACTGTGGCAGAGCTTGGAAAATGTACTAGAAGGGATTCTAACCCTCATGACCGAATTACAAGATCGAAGCTGTGGAGATTGTTGTTGAGCCACTAATACATCAGGTTAACATTTTATTTTCGACTCAGCTTGCCATTGGTATCAGGATTAGGAATAAGGAGAAGTACAGTGCTGAAGCAATTTGCCCTGTAATAATGTAGGGGGCTTCTACTGGTATTCCTCCGATTCAGGTGAGGACAAGCACGTCCGCGATGAGAAGCCAGAATAGGAATTGTGTGACAGGGCGGAATGTCAGGCTTCGGTGTTTAGATGTGTGAAGAATTGGTACAACTAGGAGGACGAGGATAGAGCAGAGAAGTGCAATTACTCCTCCAAGTTTGTTTGGGATTGATCGAAGAATGGCATATGCAAACAGAAAGTATCATTCTGGTTTAATGTGTGCAGGAGTGACCATGGAGTTGGCAGGAGTGAAGTTGTCTGGGTCTCCTAAAAGATTGGGAGCAAATAGTGCGAGGGAGATGAGTGTAAATAGGAGTACTAGAAAGCCGAAAATATCCTTGATAGTGTAATAAGGGTGAAAGGGGATTTTGTCTGAGTTGGAGGGTAATCCGAGGGGGTTGTTTGAGCCAGTCTCGTGGAGGAAGATAAGATGAATTAATGTGAGGGCGAGGATTACAAATGGGAGTAGGAAGTGGAAGGCAAAAAATCGGGTGAGTGTAGCGTTATCTACTGCGAATCCGCCTCAGAGCCATTGGACTAAAGATTCTCCAATGTAGGGAACAGCAGAGAGGAGGTTGGTGATTACGGTGGCACCTCAGAAGGATATTTGTCCTCAGGGGAGGACATATCCAACAAATGCGGTTATTATCACTAGGAGGAGGAGGACGACTCCAATGTTTCAAGTTTCCTTGTATAGGTACGAGCCGTAATAAAGGCCACGTCCGATGTGAATGTAAATGCAGACAAAGAAAAAAGATGCACCATTAGCGTGTATGTTGCGGATCAGTCAGCCGTAGTTTACGTCTCGGCAGATGTGGGCTACGGAGGCAAAGGCGGATGAGGTTTCAGGGGCGTAGTGTATGGCAAGGAATAGGCCTGTTGCAATTTGTGAAATTAAGCATAGCCCAAGGAGTGAGCCAAAGTTTCATAGTGAAGAGAGGCTAGCTGGGGCTGGGAGGTCAATTAGCGCGGAGTTCGCAGCCTTGAACAAGGGGTGGTTTTTCCGGATGGTGGTCATTACACGTTCCTGTAGTTGAGTTACAACGGTGGTTTTTCAAGCCATTAGTCCAAGTTAGAGTCTTGGCAGGAGTTATGACCTTCACGTTAGTCGTTTTCTTAGTAGGTTTAGTGTTGGGAATAGCAGCGGTTGCTTCTAATCCTTCCCCATATTTTGCTGCGTTAGGGCTTGTGGTAGTGGCTGGCATGGGGTGTGGTATTTTACTGGGACATGGGGGGTCTTTTTTATCCCTGGTCTTAGTCCTGATTTACTTAGGGGGGATGTTGGTTGTGTTTGCTTATTCGGCAGCTTTAGCTGCTGAGCCTTACCCAGAAGGTTGGGGGGATTGGCCAGTGATAGGGATACTATCATTATACATTGCTTGCGTATTACTGTCAGTGAATATGTTTAGTGGGGGGTGGTACTGAGGAGGGGGGTGTACTGGGGAGGAATTGGGTGGGATGGCAATAATTCGGGGGGATATTGGGGGAGTGGCATTGTTATATTCAATAGGGGGCGGGATGTTGATTGTGGGAGGGTGGGTGCTATTACTTACCTTGTTCGTAGTACTGGAGTTGACGCGAGGTCTAAGTCGGGGGGCGATTCGGGCTGTTTAGTGGGGGAGTAAGAGGAGAATTAAGGCAATAGAGAGGGTGAGTAGGAAGAGTAGGAAGTAGGTTTTGATTTGGCCTCGTTGGAGGTTGCTAGCAAGAATGGTTATGCGGGTATTGAGGAGGGCTAGGAATTTTGGGCCTGCTTTTTCTAATCAGGTTTGGTCGACTGATTGGTTGGCGATTTTTTGTCCTAGGGTTAGATTAGTTTTAGGGGCAAGGCGGTGGATAATGGAGGGGAAGAACCCTAGAAGATTGGAAAAATAGTGGAGAGCGGAGCGTGGGGTTGATTTGTGTTGTTTGCGTGCTAGTTCGGACAGTTCTAGGGCGATAAGTAGGCCGGCGATAGTAACAATTAGTGCGGTTAGTTTTATAAGAGGTGTTATAGTTATAATAGGTGTTTTTTGTGGAGTTAGGTAGGAGGTAATTAGAAGGCCTGCTATAATGCTACCTACGGCCAGACGTGTGAGAGGGTTGATTACGGCGGGGTTGTTTTCATTAATGGGGGAAAAGGTATTGAATCGAGGGTGGCCGAGGGAGACGTAGAAAATGAGTCGGAGGCTGTAGACGGCTGTGAAAGAAGTAGCAAGAAGAGTAAGAACGAGGGCTCAGGCGTTTAGGTGGGAAGAATTTAATGCTTCAATGATAGCATCTTTGGAGTAGAAGCCTGCTAGGAAGGGGGTACCTGTGAGGGCAAGGCTGCCGATAATTAGGCACGATGATGTGACTGGGGCTAGACGGTGTATACCTCCTATTTTCCGAATGTCCTGTTCATCGTTTAGGCTGTGGATGATAGCCCCGGAGCAGAGGAAGAGTATGGCTTTAAAGAAAGCGTGGGTGCAGATGTGGAGGAAGGCAAGTTCAGGTTGGTTAAGTCCGATTGTGACTATTATTAAACCTAGTTGGCTGGATGTCGAGAAAGCAACGATTTTTTTAATATCATTTTGGGTTAAGGCGCAGGCTGCGGTGAAGAAGGTGGTTAGGGCTCCTAAACATAGACATGTGGTTAGAGCAGTTTGGTTTTGTTCTAGGAGGGGGCTTACCCGAATTAAGAGGAAAATACCGGCAACGACCATAGTGCTGGAGTGGAGTAGGGCGGATACTGGTGTAGGACCTTCTATAGCGGAGGGAAGTCAAGGGTGGAGTCCAAATTGGGCTGATTTTCCGGTGGCGGCAATGATTAATCCTATTAAGGGAAAAGTTAAGTCTGGGTTGTAATACTTCGCGATTGCGAAGATTTGCTGTCAGTCTCATGTGTTTAGGGTTGTTGCAAATCAGGCTATTGCGAAAAGAAGCCCAATATCACCAACTCGGTTGTAAATTACTGCTTGGAGAGCAGCGGTGTTTGCATCGGATCGTCCGTGCCATCAGCCGATGAGGAGGAAGGATATAATTCCAACTCCTTCCCAACCAATGAAGAATTGGAATAGGTTGTTTGCTGTAACTAGGATAATTATGGCGATTAGGAAAATTAGGAGGTATTTGAAGAAGCGGCCTATTAATGGGTCTGTGTGCATGTATCAGGAGGCAAATTCTAGAATAGACCAGGTTACATATAGTGCAATAGGGACGAAGACGATGGCATAGAAGTCAAATTTGAAGCTAATGTATCCGTTAAGAGATTGAATGTGGTATCAAAATCACTCGGAGGAGACAGTTTCTGCGCCTGTGTACAGGTACATAAAGAGAGGGGGGAGACTGGAGAAGAAGGCTAGTATTACTGCGTTTTTTACTTTTAACAGAGGTCAGTCATTTTTTTGAGATTGATACGTTAGAAGTGGGTGGGCTAGAAGTAGGAAGGTGAAAACTAAGCAGGAAGTCATGAATAGGGTAGAAGTCAGCATAGTGTAGCTGTTACTTGGATTTGCGCCAAGAGTTTTTGGATCCTAAGACCAATGGATGAACTGTTATCCTTTAACAGCGGCGAGTGAGCCCTGGGGTTTAACCGGGGTTATGAAAATTAGCAGTTTTCACTGCTGCGAGCCTCCCTCGGTGGATAAGAGGGTTTCAACCTCTGTCTTCAGAATCACAATCTAATATTTTTGTTAAACTATATCTACAGGCTGTTCATCCTCAGATGATCTCAGGCTTGAGGATTAGGAGGAGGAGGGGGAGGAGATGTAGGGCCAGAAGGAGGTGTTCTCGGGAGTGAGAGGGGTCAAGGGCAATAATGTGTTTAGGGAGTGGGCCCCGTTGAGTTATCAGGAACATATACAATGAGTAGGCGGCTGTAATCAGAGTGCCGATTCCTGTGAGAGTAAGGGTTCATCAGGATCAGTTAAAGAGGGAGGAGATAATTATTAGTTCTCCTATGAGGTTGGGAAGAGGGGGAAGAGCGAGGTTTGCGAGGCTGGCAATAAATCATCATGAGGTCATGAGGGGAAGGGCTATTTGAAGTCCTCGTGCTAGGACTATTGTTCGGCTGTGGGTGCGTTCATAGTTAGTGTTGGCTAGGCAGAACAAGGCGGAAGAAGTTAAGCCATGTGCAATTATGAGAATTAGGGCTCCTGAAAATCCTCAGGGTGTTTGGATTAAGATGCCTGCTGCGACAAGTCCTATATGGCTGACTGATGAGTAGGCAATTAGAGATTTTAGGTCTGTTTGACGGAGGCAGATGGAGCCTGTTATGATAATTCCTCAGAGTGCAAAGATGATGAAGGGGTAGCTTAATTCTTTTGTAAGAGGTTCTAGTAGTATTATTATGCGTATTATGCCGTAACCTCCTAGTTTAAGAAGTACAGCTGCGAGGACTATGGATCCTGCAATGGGGGCTTCAACATGGGCTTTGGGGAGTCAGAGATGGGCGCCATAGAGGGGCATTTTGACTAGAAAAGCAATTAAACAGCCTGCTCATCATATTTTGTCTGCATAAGAGGAGAGCGGGAAGGGGGGGCAAAATTGGAGGGTTAGGAGTGAAAGGGTACCTGTGCTGTTTTGAAGGAGGAGGAGAGCTACTAGCAAAGGGAGGGAGCCTGCTAGAGTGTAGAATAAAAAATAAGTCCCAGCATTGAGACGTTCTGCTTGATTTCCTCAGCGTGTAATAATAATTAGGGTGGGGATGAGGGTGGCTTCAAATATCACGTAAAATATGAACATTTCGGTAGCACCGAAAGCTATAATTAGGAAAATTTGGAGGGATGTGAGTAGGGTGATGTATATACGTTGACGATTTTCAGGTTCTGGGGAGATATGGTTCTGGCTTGCAAGGATTATAAGAGGGAGGAGCCAGCAGGTAAGGACTAGTAAGGGGGTTGATAGGGGATCTGTAGCCATGTGGGGACCAAGGAATGATCAACCAGTTTCTGTTGGGTTGACAAGTCAGCTAAGGCTAATTAAGGCAATAATTAAGCTGTAGGCAAGGGTTGTGGATCAGAGTTGTTTTTTAGGGGTGGTTCAGGCGGTGAGAACAAGGAAAATAGAGGGGATAAGGATTTTTAGCATTGTAGCAGGCTTAGGTTTTTTAAGCGGTCGGTACCATGGGTGCGGGCGGTTGCAACTAGTAGTCCTAGGCCAGCGCTGGCTTCACAGGCTGAGAAGGCTAGGAGAATTATAGGGGCGACTGAGAAGTTTATGGAGCTAAGCTGAAGGGTTCAGATGGAGAGGGCAATAAATAGGGAGAGTATTATGCCTTCGAGACACAGGAGAGCTGATAGAAGATGGGTTCGGTTAAATGCTAAGCCTGCTAATCCCAGGAGGAAGGCTGAGGAGAAGGCGAAATGGGTGGGGGTCATTAGGCAGTTATGGGGTTTAACCACAAGTTTTTGAGCCGAAATCAAAGGTTTTATTTTAAACTAACTGGCTATTCAGCCCATTCTAAGCCTCCTTGTGTTCATTCGTAGATTAGTCCGAGGGTTAATAGGGTGAGGATCAGTAGGGCTCATACAAGTGTTGTTAAAGGGGAAGGTAGTTGGTCTCCTCAGGGGAGAGGGAGTAGGAGGGCGATCTCAAGGTCGAAAAGGAGAAAGAGGATAGCGACGAGGAAGAAGCGGAGGGAAAAAGGCAGTCGGGCAGATCCTAAGGGGTCAAATCCACACTCGTACGGTGAGAGTTTTTCAAAATCTGGGGTCATTTGAGGGAGTCAGAAGGAGACAATGCAGAGTAGGACGGAAAGCAAGGTGGCAATTGTCAGTATGGAGGTAATTAAGTTCATTATCTTTCCTTGGAGTTTAACCAAGACCCGGTGATTGGAAGTCACTTATACTATCTTTTAGTACTAGAAAGATATGATCCTCATCAGTAGATAGAGATATAAAGGAAGAGTCAGACGACATCTACAAAGTGTCAGTATCAAGCAGCTGCTTCAAATCCGAAGTGGTGTTGGGATGTAAAATGGTATCGGATTTGTCGAAATAGACAGACGGCTAAGAAAGTTGAGCCAATAATTACGTGGAGTCCGTGGAAGCCGGTTGCTACGAAGAAAGTAGAGCCGTAGACTCCGTCTGCAATTGTGAAGGGGGCTTCATAGTATTCTATTGCTTGAAGGAGGGTGAAGTAGAATCCTAGAAGGATGGTTAGGGCAAGAGATTGGATAGCTTCTTTTCGGTTTCCTTCTATAATGCTGTGATGGGCTCATGTAACGGTTACGCCGGAGGCCAGGAGTACAGCAGTATTTAGCAGGGGAACTTCAAATGGGTTGAGGGTTGTGATGCCTGTAGGGGGTCAGCAACCTCCTAGCTCAGGAGTTGGTGCCAGGCTTGAGTGGTAAAAGGCTCAGAAAAAGCCTAGGAAGAAAAATACTTCGGAAGTAATGAATAGGATTATTCCGTATCGTAGGCCTTTTTGTACTGGGGGTGTGTGGTGTCCTTGAAATGTCCCTTCCCGAATAATATCTCGTCATCATTGAAATATAGTTAGGAGGAGTAAAATGAGGCCTACAGTTATTAGCGTTGTGGAGTGGTAATGGAACCAGATTGCTAAGCCGGAGGTTATTAGGAGGGCGGCGATTGCCCCTGTAAAAGGTCAGGGGCTGGGGTCAACTATGTGATATGCATGTGCTTGGTGGGCCATTAGATGTTTTCTTGCAGGTAGAGACTTAATAGAAGGACGAATACGTAAGCCTGAATTAGAGCGACGGCAACTTCCAAAAGGGAAAGTAAGAGCAGGAGGATGGCTGTTAAGAAGGCTACTGGGGGCATGAGGGGAAGTAGGACGAATGTGGCGGTAGCAATGAGCTGGATTAGGAGGTGGCCTGCTGTGAGGTTGGCCGTGAGTCGCACTCCCAGAGCAAGGGGTCGAATGAATAGGCTGATTGTCTCGATAATAATTAGGACTGGGATTAGAAGGGTGGGAGTACCTTCTGGAAGAAGATGTCCTAGAGCATGTGTTGGTTGGTTTCGTATTCCAATGATAATGGTTGCTAGTCATAGGGGAACTGCAAGTGCTATATTAAGGGAGAGTTGGGTGGTAGGTGTGAAGGTATAGGGAAGTAAACCTAGTAAGTTTAGTGATATTAAGAATACTATTAAGGAGGCGAAGAGAAGTGCTCATTTATGGCCGGGGAGGTTTATAGGTTGAAAGATTTGTTGTGTAAAGTTGTTAATAAACCAACTTTGCAGGGTTAATAGTCGGTTATTTAGTCATCGGGTTGTTAGTTTGGGGAAGAGTGTTCAGGGTAGGGTTAGTGCTAGGGCAATTAGGGGGATGCCTAGGAAGACGGGGCTTATAAATTGGTCAAAAAAGCTTAGTATCATGGTCAGGTTCAGACTTCAGTTTTAGGTTTTTCTGCGCTTTGATGGGCAGGTTCGTTTGGGGAGGTGTGGCTTAGGATTTTGGGTGGAATAATAGTTAAGAAAATTAGCCAGGAGAAGATAAGGATAAGTAACCATGGTGCGGGGTTGAGTTGCGGCATGAAGATCGCTAGGGGTGGTTGGGAGTCACCAGTTATTAGCTTAAAAGGCTAATGCTTAACCCGTTTTAGCTTCTTAGCGAGGCGTCTTTAAGTATAAGTGAAGATCAGTTCTCAAAGTGAGATAATGGAACGGCTTCAACTACAATTGGTATAAAGCTATGATTAGCTCCGCAAATTTCAGAGCACTGTCCGTAGAAGACACCAGGTCGGGATGCAACGAAGGCTACCTGGTTTAAACGGCCTGGGACTGCGTCTATTTTTACACCTAAAGAGGGGACGGCTCAGGAGTGGAGGACGTCTTCGGCAGAGACAAGGACACGGATTGGGGATTCAACGGGGATTACTATTCGGTGGTCTGCTTCAAGAAGGCGGAATTGTCCGGGGGTTAAGTCTTGTGTTGGGATTATATAGGAGTCAAATTCCAGGTCTTCATAGTCTGTATATTCATAGCTTCAGTATCATTGATGTCCTACGGCTTTAATTGTTAGGTGAGGGTCATTGATTTCATCTATAAGGTAAAGAATGCGAAGTGATGGTAAAGCAATTAGAATTAAGATGACGGCTGGAAGGACAGTTCAGATAATTTCAATTTCTTGTGAGTCTAAAATAAAGCTATTTGTTAATTTGGTAGTAACTATAGCTACAATAATATAAAGCACGAAGGTGCTAATTAAAAAAATGATTATAAGGGCGTGATCATGGAAGTGTAGAAGCTCTTCTATAAGGGGGGAAGCTGCGTCTTGAAAGCCTAGTTGTGAGGGGTATGCCATTATTTAAGACGCGCGGGGGTTTAACCCGCATTTCTACCTTGACAAGGTAGTGTACTGGCTGGATTTTACTAGCGTCTCATGAAGAAAGTGACAGAGTGGTTATGTGGTTGGCTTGAAACTAACTCACGGGGGTTCAATTCCTCCCTTTCTCGTCTTTTAAGGTCTGTGTAGTGGGTTAGGATTTTTTAGTTGGTAGAGGACGTTGGACTAAAACGAATGCGGGTTCTTCAAAGGTGTGGTAGGGTGGAGGGCATCCGTGGAGCCATTCTACATTCGTAGAGGTTAATTCAACTGCTCGGATCTCTCGCTTAGCGACGAAGGCTTCTCAGATAATGAACAGGAATAAGATTACAGCTACCAAGGAGACTAGGGAGCCTATGGAGGAGATAGAATTTCAAAGGGTGTAGGCGTCGGGGTAGTCAGAGTATCGTCGAGGTATACCTGCTAACCCTAGGAAATGTTGTGGGAAGAAGGTTAAATTAACCCCAATAAATATTACTCCAAAGTGGATTTTTGTTCATGTTTTATGGAGGGTGTAGCCGGAAAATAGAGGGAATCAGTGCACAAAGCCCCCCATAATAGCGAAAACAGCACCCATGGAGAGGACGTAGTGGAAATGGGCTACTACATAGTATGTGTCATGTAGGACGATGTCCAGGGAAGAATTGGCTAGGACAATACCTGTTAATCCTCCGACTGTGAAGAGGAAAATAAAGCCTAGGGCCCAGAGAAGAGGAGTTTCTCATTTAATTGATCCTCCGTGAAGTGTTGCCAATCAGCTGAAGACTTTTACACCTGTGGGAATGGCGATGATTATTGTGGCAGAGGTGAAATAGGCACGAGTATCCACATCCATCCCCACTGTGAACATGTGATGGGCTCAGACAATAAAGCCTAAGAGGCCAATGGCCATCATAGCTCATACCATGCCCATATAACCGAAGGGTTCCTTTTTACCTGAATAGTATGCAACAATATGCGAGATCATCCCGAAGCCAGGAAGAATAAGAATGTAGACTTCTGGGTGGCCAAAGAATCAGAACAGGTGTTGATACAGAATTGGGTCCCCTCCCCCTGCAGGGTCGAAGAAGGAAGTATTTAGGTTTCGATCTGTTAGGAGTATGGTAATGCCAGCAGCTAAGACTGGTAATGATAAAAGAAGAAGTACAGCGGTAATTAGGACAGCTCATACGAAAAGGGGTGTCTGATATTGAGAAGTAGCTGGAGGTTTCATATTGATGATTGTTGTAATAAAGTTAATAGCGCCTAGAATTGAGGAAACACCTGCAAGGTGGAGGGAGAAAATAGTGAGGTCAACAGACGCTCCGGCGTGGGCCAGGTTGCTGGCTAATGGGGGATAAACAGTCCATCCTGTTCCTGCCCCAGCTTCTACTCCCGAAGAAGCTAGAAGGAGAAGGAATGATGGAGGAAGAAGTCAGAAGCTTATATTATTTATTCGGGGAAAAGCTATGTCAGGTGCCCCAATTATTAGGGGAATTAATCAATTTCCGAAGCCCCCAATCATAATTGGTATTACTATAAAAAAGATTATTACAAAAGCATGCGCTGTAACGATTACATTGTAAATCTGGTCGTCTCCTAGAAGAGCGCCGGGTTGACTTAGTTCAGCTCGGATAAGTAGGCTTAGGGCAGTACCTACTATTCCAGCTCAGGCACCAAATACTAGATAGAGGGTGCCGATGTCTTTGTGATTAGTCGAAAAGAATCAACGTGTGACGGCCACAGGTAAGGTAGGATGGCTGAGTAAGCGGTGGGTTGTAGCCCCATATACAGAGGTTTAAGCCCTCTTCCTACTAAGCTTAGGAGTGTTACCATATGAGATTGCAAATCTCGAGAAGCAGACTAACCTCTGCCTAGGCTTTGTCCCGCCTTTTTAGGATAGGCGGGAGGGGGGGAATATAGATGGAAGCTCGTGTGGTTAGAGCGCTTAGCTGTTAACTAAGAGTTTGTAGGATCAAAGCCTGCCCATCTAGCAAAGGCTTTAGCTTAATTAAAGTATCTGCTTTGCATGCAGGAGATGCGGGTTAGTGTCCTGCAAGTCTTATCAGGGACTGGGAGATTTTCACTCCCGCTTAGGACTTTGAAGGTCCTTGGTCTGAGTGCTATCCTAAGTCCCTAACAACGGAGGCTAGTCAGACTAGTCAGACTAGTCAGAGTAGTCAGGATTGTTGGGGTGAGGGGTAGTAGGAGGATGGTGGCGGAGGTGGAAAAGGTCAGGGGAAGTGTAAGTTGTGAGGGGTGGAGGCGTCATGGGAGGGTTCCAGTGAGGTTACTAGGGGAAATTGTTAGGGTAATGGTATAGGAGAGGCGAAGGTAGAAGTAGAGGCTTAGGAGGGCAGTGAGTGCGGCCGTGGTAGCGATTAAGGCTAGGTCATGTTTGGTGAGTTCTTGGAGGATAAGTCACTTAGGTATGAAGCCTGTTAGGGGTGGGAGGCCTCCGAGGGAGAGGAGGATTATAGGGGATATGGATGTAAGGGTTGGGGTTTTGGTTCATGATGTGGCGAGTATATTAATTGTAGTAGTTTTGTTTAGTTTGAAGATAAGGAATACTGAGAGGGTTATGATAAGGTATGTTAGGAGTGTCAGTAGGGTGAGAGAAGGGGCTAGTTGTAGGACCAAAATTATTCAGCCGAGGTGGGCGATGGAGGAGTAGGCAAGGATTTTTCGTAGTTGGGTTTGGTTTAATCCCCCTCAACCCCCAATTAGTGTGGAGGTGATTCCAAGAATTACAAGTATAATAGGATTGGTGGGTTGAATTTGAAGGAGGAGAATGAATGGGGCTAGTTTTTGTCAGGTCGAAAGAATAAGGCCGGTTGTTAAGCTTAGGCCTTGGAGAACTTCAGGGAGTCAGGCATGGAAAGGGGCTAGTCCGATTTTTAGGGCTAGGGCGAGGGTAGCTAGGGTAACAGAGAGGGGATGATATATCTGTTGAATTTCTCATTGGCCGGTAAGTCATGCGTTGGTGGTGCTGGCAAACAGAAGTATGGCAGCAGCAGTTGCTTGCGTAAGGAAATATTTAGTGGTGGCTTCAACTGCTCGGGGGTGGTGGTGCTGGGCTATTAGGGGAATGATGGCTAAAGTGTTGATCTCGAGTCCTATTCAAGCAAGAAGTCAGTGTGAGCTTGCAAATGTGATTGTGGTGCCCAGGCCCAATCCGAATAGGAGAATTGTTAGAATGAGTGGACTCATTAGTAAAGGAAGGATTTTAACCGTCATTCTCGGGGTATGGGCCCAAAAGCTTGTTTAGCTGACTTTACTAGAAAGTGGTGTAGTGGAAGCACTAAGAGTTTTGATCTCTTTTGGTAGGGTTCGAATCCCTTCTTTCTAGGAGTTGGAAGGGTTTTAACCTTCATTATTCACTCTATCAAAGTGATCCTTTACTTCAGGCACAGCTCCTGGGTTATAGTTGTGGGGGTAAGCCTGATAGTGCGATGGGGAGAGCAAGATGTCAGATAACCAGGGCAAGGGTGAGGGGGAGAAAATTTTTTCAGGTTAAGTGTATGAGTTGGTCATATCGGAAACGGGGGAAGGAGGCTCGGACTCAGAGGAAAACAATGGAGAGGAAAGCTGCTTTAATTATAATGATTGAGGCAGTTAGTGGGGGGTAGTAAAGGGGTGTTCCCAAGAATAGGACGGCTGAGAGAGTGTTTATGAGGAGAATATTTGAGTATTCTGCTAGGAAGAATAGTGCAAAGGGGCCTCCTGCATATTCGACATTGAAGCCTGAAACAAGTTCAGATTCTCCTTCGGTGAGATCAAAGGGAGCCCGATTTGTTTCTGCTAGTGTGGAGATATACCATATTGCGGCTAGGGGTCAGGCTGGGATAATAAGTCAAATGCTTTCTTGGGCGATACTGAAGGTTTGTAAGGTAAAGCCTCCTGTAAAGATGACAGCGTTTAGAAGAATTAGTCCAATGCTTACTTCATAAGAGATGGTTTGGGCGACAGCTCGTAGGGCTCCAATTAATGCATATTTTGAATTTGAGGCTCACCCAGATCCTAAAATTGAATAGACTGTAAGACTAGATAGGGCGAGGATGAAGAGGATTCCTAGGTTTAGGTCGGCTAATGGGCAAGGTAGAGGTAAAGGGGTTCAAAGGGTTAAGGCTAAGGCTAGGGCTAGTATAGGGGTTGTTAGGAAGAGGAGGGGGGAGGAGGTTAGGGGGCGAATGGGTTCTTTTATAAATAGTTTTAATCCGTCTGCAACAGGTTGGAGGAGCCCGTAAGGTCCTACGATGTTTGGGCCTTTTCGTAGTTGTATATAGCCTAGTACTTTTCGTTCGATTAGTGTAAGGAGAGCAACGGCAAGGAGGACAAATACGATAAGAATCAGTGGGTTAAGGAGGGTAGATAGAATTGCGGGTAGAATAGTTAAGGAGGGGGTTTGAACCCCTGTAAAAAGGGCTTAGGTCTTTTGCAATTACCGGGCTCTGCCACCTTAACATGCTATTATCTGTAGCATTGGGGGACGCCCTTTTGCCTATTTTAGTTAGTGTCATTAGGTAAGGGTAAGGCATATTTTGGCATGGGCCTTTTCTTCTCGGTCCTTTCGTACTGGAGGAGAATGTATCATAGATAGAAACTGACCTGGATTACTCCGGTCTGAACTCAGATCACGTAAGACTTTAATCGTTGAACAAACGAACCCTTAATAGCGGTTGCACCATTAGGATGTCTTGATCCAACATCGAGGTCGTAAACCCTCTTGTCGATATGGGCTCTTAAAGAGGATTGCGCTGTTATCCCTGGGGTAACTTGGTCCGTTAATCGGCATTGCCGGATCATTTTTTTGGTCAGAAGTTCTGTTATTTAGAGCTGTAGCTCATGGTTGTGAGAAGCGGTATTGATAAGTGTGAGTATGTGCTCTCAGTCCACGCGGGGGTTTTTCTGTTCACCGTGGTCGCCCCAACCTAAGACGTGGAACAGGGTTCATTTGTTGTTACCTGTTTGAGAGAGGTATTTGACGTGATCTGTTCTGGCGTCTAAAGCTCCGCAGGGTCTTCTCGTCTTATGTTGGTATTCCCGCTTCTGCACGGGAAGATCAATTTCATTGGTTGGGAAAAGGAGACAGTTAAGCCCTCGTCTAGCCATTCATACTGGTTCTCATTTAAGGGACAAGTGATTGCGCTACCTTTGCGCGGTTAAAATACCGCGGCCGTTGAACAGGGGTCACTGGGCAGGCAGGACCTCTTATGTGAGGTTAACAAGAGGCGATGTTTTTGGTAAACAGGCGAGGCTTGTGGAGTGTGTTTGCCGAGTTCCTTCTTTTCCTTTTAACCTTTCCCTGAGGGCACGCCAGTGTGGGATTAACGGTGGGGTTTTGGATAGTTTTCTAGTGTGAGGTCTTCTATTCAATGCCCTCTTGGTTTGGGCCCGTTAAGTTTCGGTGGGGAGTCCGCTCCGATTTACACATGTGCGGGGAGAGAGACGTATTCTCTTATTACTCATTTTAGCATAATCACTTCCATGCTTCGATGGAGCGGCTTGATATGGTTAGGGGGCTAAGACTTGTTATCAGTATTAGGGAGGAAGGAATGTTAGAGCTTTGACGCTTTCTGGTTGGATGGCTGCTTTTAGGCCCACCAAGGCATAAGTTCCTTAAGTAAAATATGATCTGTACCCTCCTAAAAAAGTTGTACCTTGTTTCAAAGGGGCTGTACCCCCTTTGATTAACTTTCTTAATTTTCTTGATATTCTGCTGTCTGTTATTAGGGGATAAAATCGAGGGGGGTAAGAATTTAAGAAGCGGAACTCCTATTCATTTTTCAAGCAACCAGCTATAACCAAGTTCGGTAGGTCTGTCACCCCTACTCAAAGCTCTTCCCACTCTTTTGCCACAGAGACGGGTTTACCCTAGATTTAGGTTGTCTTGGAGTAGCTCACTTGGTTTCGGGGGGTCAAACTAAAATGCTTTTTGCTTGACTATTACTAGCTAAATCATGATGCAAAAGGTACGAGGGATAAGCTCTGCTTTTTGTAACTTTGGATGGTTATTTCATTTCTCTTTCAGCGTTCCCTTGCGGTACTTTTTCTATTGCTCTGGTGATTTCATTTCTGTCGCTCATACTAAGGGGGTAAAATGGTTTGGTTTGTTTATTTCAGTACATTGGGAGGTGTATATAAATAAGTATTAGTTGCGTTGGTAGGCTAGCTGTTTAGGATCAAGGCGGTCTGGTTTGCACAGACAGTGTCTCAGTGTAAGGGAGATGCTTTAGCTGAGTTTAGCTACGCTTTGGTTTTTCCAAGTGCACCTTCCGGTACACTTACCATGTTACGACTTTTCTCCCCGAATTTGATTTAAGGGAATTATGGATAAAAAGAGTATGTTTTGGAGAGAGTGACGGGCGGTGTGTGCGCGCTTTAGAGCCGATTTCAATGAAACGCTCTGTTTTTCATTTACTGCTAAATCCTCCTTCAATATGCTTATTTCAGTACATTATTCGTATTTCCTGTGTTAGGAAATGTAGCCCATTTCTTCCCCTCTCATACGCTACACCTCGACCTGGCGTTTTGGGTTCTACCGATCCTGCTCACTATTGGACCCTCACAGGGTGGGCTGACGACGGCGGTATATAGGCGGGATAAACAAGAGAGGGTGAGGTTGAACGGGGGGTATCGGTTATAGAACAGGCTCCTCTAGGTGGATCTTAAGCACCGCCAAGTCCTTTGGGTTTTAAGCTGAAGCTCGTAGTTCCCAGGCGGATAATGGGTGTGATAAATTATCAAAGTTTAGGGCTGGGCATAGTGGGGTATCTAATCCCAGTTTGTTTCACAGCTTTCGTGGAGTCGGATATAATTAAAGTTACTTTCGTGGTTGGGCTTCATACCTTCGGAAACGTATAACGGTCTTGAGGGCGTTCGGCTTTAGTTCTATCAAGATACTTAACCACTCTTTACGCCGGCATCTATCAGCTTGGGTCTTTCGTATAACCGCGGTGGCTGGCACGAGATTTACCGGCCCTATTAGCCGTGGCTAAGTCAAGTTTTCACTTATGGCTTAAGGTTAATCACTGCTGAAATCCCTTAGGGGTGTGGCTAAGCAAGGTGTCGTGGGCGGTAGCTTTATTAGGCTGTGCCTGATACCAGCTCCTTGTTCCCGGGTAGGGGAACTGCAGGGCATTCTCACGGGGGAGCGGAGACTTGCATGTGTAATCTGGGCTAGAGATGATAGAAAAGCTAGGACCAAGCCTTTGTGCTCTCGGGCTCCGACTAGGGGCCATCTTGACATCTTCAGCGTCGCGCTTTGATTAAGCTACGTGAGC